TACCAATTCGGTATGTATGGATGATGAGATTCCATTGATACAGAGCCAATTCCAATAGACTTATTGAACGTTCCCATTGGCGTGCATCCAGCAGGAATTGAACCTACGAATTTGCCAATTATGAGTTGGGCGCTTTAACCATTCAGCCATGGATGCTTAACAGGGCTCGTCGTACATCGTGAATAACCAAATTCCAATTGAAATGAAATCTTTAGGAGGAATCAATGAAAATCTTTAGGAGGAATCAATGAAACGACATCAATTCAAATCCTGGATCTTCGAATTGAGAGAGATATTGAGAGAGATCAAGAATTCTCACTATTTCTTAGATTCATGGATCAAATTCGATTCAGTGGGATCTTTCACTCCCATTTTTTTCCACCAAGAACGTTTTATGAAACTCTTTGACCCCCGAATTTGGAGTATCCTACTTTCACGTGATTCACAGGGTTCAACAAGCAATCGATATTTCACGATCAAAGGTGTAGTACTGCTTGTAGTAGTGGTCCTTATATCTCGTATTAACAATCGAAAGATGGTCGAAAGAAAAAATCTCTATTTGATGGGGCTTCTTCCTATACCTATGAATTCCATCGGACCCAGAAATGAGACATTGGAAGAATCTTTTTGGTCTTCCAATATCAATAGGTTGATTGTTTCGCTCCTGTATCTTCCAAAAGGGAAAAAGATTTCTGAGAGTTGTTTCATGGATCCGCAAGAGAGTACTTGGGTTCTCCCAATAAATAAAAAGCGTATCATGCCTGAATCGAACCGGGGTTCGCGGTGGTGGAGGAACCGGATCGGAAAAAAGAGGGATTCTAGTTGTAAGATAGCTAATGAAACCATAGCTGGAATTGAGATCTCATTCAAAGAGAAAGATAGCAAATATCTGGAGTTTCTTTTTTTATCCTATACGGATGATCCGATCCGCAAGGACCATGATTGGGAATTGTTTGATCGTCTTTCTCCGAGGAAGAAGCGAAACATAATCAACTTGAATTCGGGACAGCTATTCGAAATCTTAGGGAAAGACTTGATTTGTTATCTCATGTCTGCTTTTCGTGAAAAAAGACCAATTGAAGGGGGGGGTTTCTTCAAACAACAAGGAGCTGAGGCAACTATTCAATCAAATGATATTGAGCATGTTTCCCATCTCTTCTCGAGAAACAAGTGGGGTATTTCTTTGCAAAATTGTGCTCAATTTCATATGTGGCAATTCCGCCAAGATCTCTTCGTTAGTTGGGGGAAGAATCAGCACGAATCGGATTTTTTGAGGAACGTATCGAGAGAGAATTGGATTTGGTTAGACAATAATGTGTGGTTGGTAAACAAGGATCGGTTTTTTAGCAGGGTACGGAATGTATTGTCAAATATTCAATATGATTCCACAAGATCTATTTTCGTTCAAGTAACGGATTCTAGCCAATCGAAAGGATCTTCTGATCAATCCAGAGATCATTTCGATTCCATTAGAAATGAGGATTCAGAATATCACACATTGATCGATCAAACAGAGATTCAACAACTAAAAGAAAGATCGATTCTTTGGGATCCTTCCTTTCTTCAAACGGAACGAACAGAGATAGAATCAGATCGATTCCCGAAATGCCTTTTTGGATCTTCCTCAATGTCCCGGCTATTCACGAAACGTGAGAAGCAGATGAATAATCATCTGCTTCCGAAAGAAATCGAAGAATTTCTTGGAAATCCTACAAGATCAATTCGTTCTTTTTTCTCTGACAGATGGTCAGAACTTCATCTGGGTTCGAATCCTACTGAGAGGTCCACTAGAGATCAGAAATTTTTGAAGAAAAAACAAGATGTTTCTTTTGTCCCTTCCAGGCGATCGGAAAATAAAGAAATGGTTGATATATTCAAGATAATTACGTATTTACAAAATACCGTCTCAATTCATCCTATTTCATCAGATACGGGATGTGATATGGTTCCGAAGGATGAACCAGATATGGACAGTTCCAATAAGATTTCATTCTTGAACAAAAATCGATTTTTGGATTTATTTCATCTATTCCATGACCGGAACAAAGGGGGATACACGTTACACCACGATTTTGAATCAGAAGAGAGATTTCAAGAAATGGCGGATCTATTCACTCTATCAATAACCGAGCCGGATCTGGTGTATCATAGGGGATTTGCCTTTTCTATTGATTCCTACGGGTTGGATCAAAAAAAATTCTTGAATGAGGTCTCCAGAGATGAATCGAAAAAGAAATCTTTATTGGTTCTACCTCCTCTTTTTTATGAGGAGAATGAATCTTTTTATCGAAGGATCAGAAAAAAATCGGTCCGGATCTACTGCGGGAATGATTTGGAAGATCCAAAACTAAAAACAGCGGTATTTGCTAGCAACAACATCACGGAGGCAGTCAATCAATATAGATTGATCCGAAATCTGATTCAAATCCAATATAGCACCTATGGGTACATAAGAAATGTATCGAATCGATTCTTTTTAATGACTAGATCCGATCGCAAC